TTGTTGTTTGATATCTTACAGTTAGGAATGTTGATAAATTAGGTTTTTAAAGTACGGAAAGAGAGGGATTCGAACCCTCGGTAAACAAAAGCCTACATAGCAGTTCCAATGCTACGCCTTGAACCACTCGGCCACCTTTCCTATTATTTTATAATTTTATTATGACTCAAAAACCTAAAAAATAGCGACACATTAAAATTAAAGATTAATATTATAGTCGATTTTTACTTGGATAGGTATGACCAACCAGAGAATTCTATATATTCTATAACTAATCGATAGATAAGTTTTTATAAAAAAGCTTTCCTCGAAGGATTCAAATTAAAAACATGTTTTTTTCTTGTGAAAGTATCAAAATAGATAATATATTGAATGATTGATTCATATTTGTTAATATGATGTTCCTACCCTTTACTTTAAATATAGAATCAAATCGTATAGATAAATATCTGATATTTCTATATCCATATATACCTACTTGATTAATTTAATCACCGAATTGGAACAAATTAACTGATTGATGAGTTTAGGTTTTTTAGACTATGTATGATATGATTAATGGATACTCTTCGACCGCGGTTCGATTTATATTTAGATTTATATACTAGAATTCCGTAACTTAAAAACAAATGCTTTTTCGATGAAATAGGAATAGTTCCTCCATTACTACATTTTATTTGGATGAATTCGAATGGAATTCCCCTATTTATTATTAATTCTTGAATAAATAAGTCATTTGTATAAGTATAATAAGTAAAAAAGAAAAAAATATAATAATAGAATATATAATGTAAGTAGAAGTTTTTTATCTTTATTTTATGTTTTTTGTTTGGAACTGAATCCGTTTTTATGTTATTTCGTACTGTACAAATCCTTTGCTTGGAAAATCATTTTTCCACAAGAGGTAATGAGACTAATTATAGAATGGATTGATACCTATGCCTAGATCGCGAATAAATGGAAATTTTATTGATAAGACCTTTTCAATTGTGGCCAATATTTTATTACGAATCATTCCGACAACTTCGGGAGAAAAAGAGGCATTTACTTATTACAGAGATGGTGTGATTTGATTTTTTTTTTCTGTTTCTAGGTTGATGAGAAAGACACACGATTCGAAATAGAAAGAAGAAATAGTCTTATATTCTTAATTAGAAAAAAAGTCTACGCTTGTTGAAGGTGAAGTTTAGAAATAGAACAATTCCTTCTGTCGTGTATCCCCGATTGATGCAGCCTCAAAGACTATGCTTCTCAATTTGAGTATTAGTATTGAGCGGAAGGTTACACCTGTGTGTTCTGTATTACAGGTCAGGTCAGTCCGACTTATTAGTAATAAAGTTCCAATAGGCGGCATAGGGGAAAAAGCACTACACCTAGCAATCGACAACACAAAAGCTTTGTTTAAAATGACTTACTAACTCCCTTTTCTTATCTGGATTGGGACTAACAAGAATGGTTGGGATAACAAACATCCATCTCGTTGGTACTTTGGATACCCGTATAACCATCAAAGACTGTTGAAGTGACTATTTCCTGGAAATTAGGAGGCGTTGAGAACAAAGTAATTGTTCGAGTTATCTTTTCTATATTTAGTATCAAGGCATTTGATGTTAGTACAAGTTCTTGCGCAAGAAGGTTGGTTAGATATTTTTTTTAAAACGCTAGCCCCACTCAGTTCATAATGAGATTAAACCCTGTTTATTATTCTATGTATTTTGTATTTTTGATGCTCATTATGCGTATTTAAAGGAGGAGCCGTATGAGATGCAAATTTCACGTACGGTTCTGGAACGGAGATTCTTTGAATCGAATGACGACCGTAACGGATGTCAGCTCAATCCGAAGGAAATTATGCGGAAGCTTTACAGAATTATTATGAAGCTATGCGACTAGAAATCGACCCCTACGATCGAAGTTATATACTCTATAATATAGGCCTTATTCACACAAGTAATGGGGAACATACGAAAGCTTTAGAATATTATTTCCGGGCACTAGAACGAAACCCATTCTTACCCCAAGCTTTTAATAATATGGCAGTGATCTGTCATTACGTGCGACTATCTCCACTATAGAAGGAAAAAGGAAGACCCCCCCTCTTTTTTTAGTCAATACTAACTAAAAAAAATAGGCTCACTACATATGCATCGTCTAAAACGCCGATTTTTTGCGCTGTAGGAAAGAAATAAACTTCATAGAAATGAAAATATGACGAAATAAGATATGCCTAGATACTTTTTTCAATGTCGTCTATGGATAAAAATTTTAAATTGATAGAGAGGAAGCACCGTAAAGATCAATTAACGAGGTTTTGGGCCAATACATTAAGAAAATAACTGCTTATTTATGCCTATATATAATATTAATAAGATAAGATATATAAAAGTGAGTAATTAACTTCTGTAATAGAGTTGATCCACTAAGGTATTGAGCGGCGGTGTAGGATCAGATCCCAAAGATAGTAAGTCTTTTCTTTAGTACTCTTTTTAGAAAGGAAAGT